TGAAAACTATTAGCCCCAGACGAAGTTTGTGAATAAGTGATTGTCTGATAATGAGCAAGGAATATCCGTCTTTCTGCTAAACAGGATATATTGAACTCATAATTCATTAGATGCTTTTGATGAATGTCAACCAAGTATCGTAAGTAAATTGCTCCCGGTTGTTCAATCATTTGATAACCAGAGTCATTCTTTGATAAATGATCACTATGAGTCAGACTCAATAGAATTCTTTTTTCTGTCGTTAAGGCGGAGAGCTGAACCAAGAATTTTCTTTCTTCCTCATGAATCGAATCACTGTTCGCGACCCAGGATTCTATTTTATCATCAATCCAAACCCCGTTCACGTTTTTTCTTTTTCTTATCAATGAATAGATCTCTTTACTTGTATGACTTAGATGTCTCGTATTTATAGAAAAAGCGATTCGATTGATGGGAAATAGAAAGAGATTCTTTAACCAGAAAGAATTCGGTTCAGGCGTAGGATACTTATCTAGAAGTTTTCGCAACTCAATCTCAATCATTGATGAGGGAATCATCAAAGATTTGACCTTTTCGAACTCTGTCTGTAACTCACTAAAGGTCTGGGAAACAAAGAAAAGATGTATAAGAACGAGATATCCAGCAACAAGAACAAGGAAAAGGATTGAATAGAGGAATTCCCGAACATTTGGCGATCCCAGATGTGTCGATATCAACGACGACTTATTCTTTTTATTTCGATGAATCATTTCTTTGGACAGAAGATTATGTAACCATTTACTCGAGATCTCACTTCTGAGAAAAAATTGCATCTTCCACAATTTTGTCTGAAGAATTCGCCACGATATACCCATAATATCATGAAAAATGGATACACTGCTACTTAGTATTGACAATAGGTCTGAAAAAGTATCTAAAAATATCGAATTTAGATATTTGTACCCTGTCGAAGTAAAGAAGCTTGGCATATATGTTTGGAATAGATTCCATTTTTTTGAGAGAAAGGTTGTATACATCCGCCCTTTCTGAACCCCAACGCATTTCTTTAGACAAAGACTCTGTTTTTTCCTTTTTTCGGATGGGAAATCTTTCTCAGAACATGGAATGTGAGTCAAACCTATATTTGAATTGAAATTGGGACACTCATGAAGGTTCTTTCCTTCTGAATCAGATAGATTCATATCTGAAAGAGGTTGACAATAAGTTCTTTCAAAATTGGCTATTTGTCCCTCTGTTAGAGGGTTTCCAGAAGTGTCTACGATCGAATAAATAGCTCTACGAACGAATGGATCGGGTCGACTTAGAAAATGAAAAGATTTGTCCAAGTTATACCTTTCGTCACCACTTTGTGGAAAATCGTTAGGTATGAATATGTTAGATACTTGTGACTCAATTGGTGAAATAGTAGTTCTCCCCCCAAAAACATGTTTTTTTTTACCAACGCACAAAGAAAATCTTTTCTTGCGAAGGAACAAGACATCGAGAAATTGCCCATATAGAAAATCTGAATTATTATTACGAGCCTTTTCCACAGAAAAAGGGAATCTTTTATTACAATAGAAGCAGAAGTGATGCGGATTATTCAAGAACCGAAGTCGATTTGCTTTATAAAAAGAGGATATCAATGAGCTTCTGTGAAATGGTTTCCCGGGATTCAGCCAATTGTCTTGATCGTAGAATATCATTGAGAAATAGGAATCTTTGTTATCAAAGGATTTCCTGCGATTAGTTCTAGTATGGAATGAGTCAATCATCCGCTTTGGTATCTTATTGAGCAAAAGTGGTGAGATTGTTCCTCCATTGATCAAGAATTTCGAAGTACCATCATCAGCCAATAAGAAGGGGTTCAATTTTTTCAAATGAACAATTTGAAAACCTATCGATTCTAACAACTGATTGCAGAGTTTCTCATTCGGACCTTTCAATTCATAGATCTTGATTTCGGACCTATGGATGGGGGTATTCCCAAAACTTACACAGGAAAAAGGAAAAGAAAGTGAATTAGACAAAAAGAAAAGCAACTTGGCCAAAAAACGAAGTGACTTGCCCAAAAAACGAAGTGGCTGGGGGAAACGGAAAAATAAACGAAGTGACCTGGACCACTTGGGCAAAAAGAAAGTAAGCAACTGATACACATCTTTTTTGAATGTCTTGGAAACCTCAGAATAATTCATCAAAAATTGATGAATACGAATACGTGTATAAATACGTAATTGACGTAATTGATCAAACATTACTTGAAAACGGCTCTTTTGCACTTGAAAACGGCTCTTTTGCACTTGAAACCAGCTTTTCTGCTCAGAAAGGAAATGTTCCAAATGTTCCTGGCAATTCTTGCTCCCATTGGACCATTTGTATATATATGCATCATCTTGTTTGATCATATATTTCATTAGAGTTTTATGACTGAGAGTATCCTTTCCTTTTTGATCCCTTTGAATTCCATATTCGAAGTTGCGATCGGATCTATTCATTAAAAAAAAGAATCGATTGACTGCTTCCATTATGTTATTCATTAAAAAGAATCGATTCAATACACTTCTTATGTACCTATAGACACTATATTGGATTTGAATCAGATTTCGGATCAATCTATATTGATTGACTGCTTCCATTATGTTATTGCTAGCAAATACCACCATTTTTTGCTTTAGATCTCCCAAACCATTCCCGCAGGAGATCCAGACCCGTTTTTGTCTGATCCTTCGAAAAAAATATTCATTCTCCTCATAACGAAAAAGAACAGGAGACAGAACCAATAAAGATTTATTTTTCGATCCAGCCCCGGTGTTGAATACCTCATTCAAGAATTTTTTTTGATCCAATCCGTACGAATCAATAGAAAAAGAAAATCCCTTATGATACACCAGATCCGGCTCGGTTATTGATAGAGTAAATAGATCTGCCATTTCTTGCAATCTCTCTTCTGATTCAAAATCGTGGTGTAACGCGTATCCTCCCCTGTTCCGTTCATGGAATCGGTGAAAGAAATCAAAAAATGGATTTTTGTTAAAGAATGAAATCTTATTGGAACTGTCCAGATCCGGGTCATCCTTCGGAACCATATCACATCCCGGATCTAATGAAATAGAATGAATTGAGACAGTCTTTTGTAAATACGTAATGATTTTGAATAAATGAATCATTTCTTTATTTTCTGATCGCCGGACAAAAGAAAGATGTTTCTTCAACGATTTCTGCTCTCTAGTGGACCTCTCAGTAGGATTCGAACCCAGATGAAGTTCTGACCATCTATCAGAGAAAAAAGAACGAACGGATGTTGTAGCATTCCCAAGAAATTCTTCCATTTCTTCCGGAAACAGATGATTAATCATCGGTTTCTCGCGTTCCGTGAATAGCTGGGACATTGAGGAATATCCAGAAAGGTTTTTCGGGAATCGGTCTGATTCTATCTCTTTTCGTTCCGTTTGAAGAAAGGAAGGATCCCAGGGAATCGATCTTTCTTCTAGTTGTTGAATCTCTCTTTGATTGATCAATGTGCGATATTCCGAATCCTCATTACTAATGGAATCCAAATGATTGGAATCCAAATGATCTCTGGATTGATCAGAGGATCCTTTCAGTTGGCTAGAATCCGTTACTTGAACGAAACTAGACCTTTTTGTTATTGAGAGAACCCCAGTACTCTCTTTCCGATTCAGGAAAGAACTCTCAGAGATCTTTTTTCCTTTTGGAAGATACAGGAGCGAAACAATCAACCTATTGATATTGGAAGACCCAACAGCTTCTTCCAATCGATCATTTCTGGGTCCAGTGGAATTCATCGGTATAGGAAGAAGCCCTGTCAAATATAGGTTTTTTCTTTCGACCATATTTCGATTGTTAATACGATATATAAGTACCGCTACTACAAAGAGTATTACCCCCCTGATCGTGAAAGATCGATTGCTTCTTGAATCCTGTAAATTGCGTGAAAGCAGAATACTAAAAATTCGTGGGTCAAAGACTTTTAGAAAACGTTCTTGGTCGAAAAAAATGTGAAGAAAGAATCCCACTGAATTGAATTGGGTCCACGAACCCAAGAAAGAGTGAGAATTCTTTATCTCTCTCATTATCTCTCTAAATTCGAAAATAGAGAGCCTTATTTGTCTCTTTTGTACTGACATTTCGATCAATTACCTCCTACTTTTCATTTTTCATATTACTTATTTAAGTAATCATATTACTTATTTAAGTAATTAAGTAATTATAGTCTTTTCCAAGATTGAAGTAGTATGTCCTTTTCCTTTTCCAAAATTGAAGTAATATGTCCTTTTCATTTTACTTATTTTATGTTATTTTCATTTTACTTCTTTTTTGGATTGGCACCGTGGACAAGGGTCCCTGTTAAGCATCCATGGCTGAGTGGTGAAAGCGCCCAACTCATAATTGGCGAAGTCGTAGGTTCAATTCCTACTGGATGCACGCAATCCGGACCTTCCAATAAATCTATTCCATAAATAATGAATTGATGTCACATAAGGCAATTCAGATCCATATCATAACATACTCTTTTTTTTTAAGAAATCCATTCGATTTTATATCTAGATTTTCAGAACATATCTCTATTTCTATATTCTATTTCTATTCTATTCTATTTCTATATTTATTTCAATATTCTATATTAACTTTTCTATATATATATCCAAATCATTCTGATCCCAAAACCGCACTTACCATTAAGTAAGATGCGGGGGCGAACGACGGGAATTGAACCCGCGCATAGTGGATTCACAATCCACCGCCTTAATCCACTTGGCTACATCCGCCCCCAGACTATGTTCTATTTTTTCATTTTATTTATTTTTTTTTTTATAAAAATTTAGAAAAATGAATAAAAAAATAAATAGAAATTAAGGGAGCAATCCCTCATCTTGTTTAGAACAAGAAAGCGGTTATTGCTCCCTTATTTTCAAAAACTCCTATACACTAAGACCGAATTCTATATTAACTTTTCTATATATATATTATATTTATATGAACAGTAAGAACTAGCATTCTTATTGAGACTTGAACTCAGAAGGAAGAAAATAAATTTATGGATGGAATAAAATATGCAGTATTGACAGACAAAAGTATTCGGTTATTGGGGAAAAATCAATATACTTTTAATATCGAATCAGGATCAACTAAGACAGAAATAAAGCATTGGATCGAACTCTTTTTTGGTGTCAAGGTAATAGCTATGAATAGTCATCGCCTTCCCGCAAAAAGTAGAAGAATGGGCCTGATTATGGGACATACAATGCATTACAGACGTATAATCATTACACTTCAACCGGGTTATTCTATTCAACCTATTAAAAAGATAAAGAACTTCAATCAAAATACTTAATAGCATGGTGATACAATTATACAAAACTTATACCCCGAGCACACGCAATGGAACCGTAAATGGTCAAGTGAAATCCACTGGAGGAAAGAATTTGATCTATGGACAGCATCATTGTGGTAAAGGTCGTAATGCCAGAGGAATCATTACCGCAAGGCATAGAGGGGGAGGTCATAAGCGTCTATACCGTAAAATAGATTTTCGACGGAATGAAAAAGACATATATGGTCGAATCGTAACCATAGAATACGACCCTAATCGAAATGCATACATTTGTCTCATACATTATGGGAATGGTGAGAAGAGATATATTTTACATCCGAGAGGGGCTATAATTGGAGATAGCATTGTTTCTGGTGCAGAGGTTTCTATAAAAATCGGAAATGCCCTACCTTTGACTGAAATGCCCCTAGGCACGGCTATACATAACATAGAAATCACACTTGGAAAGGGTGGACAATTAGCTAGAGCAGCGGGTGCTGTAGCGAAACTGATTGCAAAAGAGGGAAAATCAGCCACAATAAAATTACCTTCTGGGGAAGTCCGTTTGATATCCAAAAACTGCTCAGCAACAGTCGGACAAGTGGGGAATGTTGGGGTGAACCAGAAAAGTTTGGGTAGAGCCGGAGCTAAGCGTTGGCTAGGTAAGCGTCCTGTAGTAAGAGGAGTAGTTATGAACCCTGTAGATCATCCCCATGGGGGTGGTGAAGGGAGAGCCCCAATTGGTAGAAAAAAACCCACAACCCCCTGGGGTTATCCTGCACTTGGAAAAAGAAGTAGAAAAAGGAATAAATATAGTGAGAAGTTCATTCTTCGTCGCCGTAGTAAGTAGTAAAGAAAATCGAATTGATTTCTTAAAAAAAAATATATAGGAGTCAGCTGTGGGACGTTCACTAAAAAAAAATCCCTTTGTAGCTAATCATTTATTAAAAAAAATTGATAAGCTTAACAGAAAAGCAGAAAAAGAAATAATAAGAACTTGGTCCCGGGGATCCACCATTATACCGACAATGATTGGTCATACTATTGCCATCCATAATGGAAAAGAGCATCTGCCTATTTATATAACGGATCATATGGTAGGACACAAATTGGGAGAATTTGCATCTACTTTTAATTTCCGAGGACACACAAAAAGTGATAATAAATCTCGTCGTCGGTAATATTAATACTAAAATAATAAAAAAGATCTAGATGCTTATGATTCATTAGTAGGAGGCAAACTTTATGTACCAGGTGCTAAGGAAAGAAGTATCCGTTTTAGGTCGACATATATCTATGTCGGCTGACAAAGCACGAAGAGTCATTGACCAAATTCGTGGGCGTTCCTATGAGGAAACACTTATGATATTAGAACTAATGCCCTATCGAGCAGGTTATCCCATTTTGAAATTAGTTTATTCTGCAGCAGCAAACGCTAGTTACACTATGGATTCCAATGAAGCCAATTTAGTTATTAGTAAAGCGGAAGTGAATGAGGGGACTACCGTAAAGAAATTCAAACCTCGAGCTCGCGGACGTAGTTATCCGATAAAAAGAACCACCTGCCATATAACTATTGTACTGAAAGATATATCTTTAGACGATTCTGAATTCTATTTGTTAAAAAAACCGAGATGGAAAAAAAATTCTACAGCTATGGCATATTATGATCTTCATAATAAAGGAGGTTTATGGGACAAAAAATAAATCCACTTGGTTTCAGACTTGGTACAACCCAAGATCATTATTCCCTTTGGTTTTCACAACCAAAAAATTATTCTGAAAGTCTACAAGAAGATCAAAAAATAAGAAATTGTATCAAGAATTATATACAAAAGAATATGATAACATCCTCTGGCGTCAAGGGAATCGCACGTATAGATATTCAAAAAGGAATCGATCTGATCAAAGTAAAAATATTTATGGGATTTCCAAAATTATTAATAGAAAATAGACCGCGAGCAACCGAAGAATTACAAATGACTCTACAAAAAGAATTGAATTGTGTAAACCGAAAACTTAACATTGCTATCACAAGAATTGCAAAACCTTATGGAAACCCTAATATTCTTGCCGAATTTATAGCCGGACAATTAAAGAATAGAGTTTCATTTCGAAAAGCAATGAAAAAAGCTATTGAATTAGCTGAAAAAGCAGATACAAAAGGAATTCAAGTACAAATTGCAGGGCGCATTGACGGAAAGGAAATTGCACGTGTCGAATGGATCAGAGAAGGAAGGGTTCCCCGACAAACTATTCGAGCTAAAATTGATTATTGTTCTTATCCAGTTCGAACTATCTATGGGGTATTGGGCATAAAAATTTGGATATTTCTCGACGAGGCCTAATAAACCTTTATTACTTATCTTTCCCTTCGATACCAGTAATTGAACAAAAACAGAGAACCTCGGTCATTCTTTTTCTGGTCAATCAAAGGGAGCAATTCGAATTTCTAATACTGAATTCTATAGGGTTGAATAAAAATTCGATTGACCATTTGATATCATTGCTATGCTTAGTGTGTGACTCGTTGATTTTTTTAGGGTTAGGATTAAACCAGACCCATAGTATGAACTAATAAAACTAATAACCAACTCATCAACTTCGCATTATCTGGATCTAAAGAACCAGTCACGATATGATATATAGTATAGGTCATATCTTTGTAGCAACTGCCATTTTTTTTCATAAACAAAAAAGATTCTAAGTTGCAAAGCAAAATAGAGAAAAAAGATGTGGATAAACGGAAGGAGGAGAGAAAGAGAGAAAAAAATATCAATGATTTAAAATTCCAATATGTAAGGTCTATCATAAAAGGCAGTGTAATAAAGCATGAATACTGATTTATCCCTACCTAATTAATGAAATGAATCAATGATTATTAATCAATTAAGAATAACAATGAAAAATTTCATTAATAGAATAATAGAAGAAAAAATAAAGAGCTTCGAGCCAATAAAGACTGAGAAGAATGGCTCAATACTTTATTTGATTATTCTTACGAGCTCTATTGTCAAATTCGGACCTAACCATTAAGTAAGAAGCGATGGGAACGACGGAACCTGTGAATGAAAAAGATTCCATTGAAAAAAATCTTAATGATTCACTGGTCGGGATGGCGGAATGAGCCGGAGATCTATTCATCTATGATCTGAGACGTCACGAGCTAGCCCTAGAACTGAAATAGAAATTGAAAGAGTAAATATTCGCCCGCGAAAACTTTCTTTTTTGATTGCAAAAGCAATAGGATAAAAGACAGAATAAGGATTAGTTACAATAATACAATATTTGTCAAACTAATATTAAAATGTTGAATTATCTATTCAAACAAGATATATAAATGACTAACGATTCTTCGTATTCCTCAATAAATACATATATATCTTAACTTCATTTTTTGAATATTCTATCTTAATTAACTGAAATGAACTTCATTATTAAAAATCCAAATTTTGAAATCCTTTATTCGTGATTCGCGAGGAGCTGGATGAGAAGAAACTCTCACGTCCGGTTCTGTAGTAGAGATGGAATTCAGAAACAACCATCAACTATAACCCCAAAAGAACCAGATTCCGTAAACAACATAGAGGAAGAATGAAGGGGATATCTTCTGGAGGTAATCATATTTGTTTCGGTAAATATGCTCTTCAAGCACTTGAACCCGCTTGGATCACATCTAGACAAATAGAAGCAGGTCGACGAGCAATGACACGAAATGCACGTCGTGGGGGAAAGATATGGGTACGTATATTTCCAGATAAACCAGTTACTGTACGACCCGCGGAAACACGTATGGGTTCGGGAAAAGGATCCCCTGAATATTGGGTAGCTGTTGTGAAACCTGGTCGAATACTTTATGAAATGGGTGGAGTAACAAAAAAGATTGCCAGAAGAGCTATTGAAATAGCAGCATCAAAAATGCCTATACGAACTCAATTCATTAGTTCGGAGATAGAAGAAAAATCTAAAACCACCCGAAAGGAATCTTAGGAATGAAACAAAAACACAGGTTTCTTTTTGTGTTTGTGGACAAAAAATATTTCTTTTTTTCTTCGCCCTTTGCATTGTAAAAAACAGAGTAAAAAAAATGATATGATTCAACCTCAGACCCTTTTAAATGTAGCGGATAACAGCGGGGCTCGAAAATTGATGTGTATTCGAATCATAGGAGCTAGCAATCGTCGATATGCTCATATTGGTGACATTATTGTTGCTGTTATCAAAGAAGCAGTACCTAATATGCCTCTAGAAAGATCCGAAGTAGTCAGAGCAGTAATTGTGCGTACCTGTAAAGAACTCAAACGTGACAACGGAATGATAATACGATATGATGACAATGCCGCAGTTGTTATTGATAAAGAAGGAAATCCAAAAGGAACTAGAATTTTTGGTGCAATCGCCCGAGAGTTGAGACAATTCAACTTTACTAAAATAGTTTCATTAGCTCCCGAGGTATTATAAAAGTAAATTGTAATATGTTTCTAGTGGACTATTTGAAAGAAATAGATTCAAAATTGAGTAGAATGTGTCTCACGCATATATCTTTCTTGAAAAATATAATTTATAGACAAATAAGTAAAAAAACACGTTGATAGTATCCAATTTTTTTGCCGCAATAATTAGAGTTCATCATGGGTAGGGACACTATTGCTGAGATAATCACTTCTATACGAAATGCTGACATGGATCGAAAAAGAGTGGTTCGAATAGCATCCACCAATATTACCGAAAATATTGTAAGAATACTTTTACGAGAAGGTTTTATTGAAAACGTGAGAAAGCATCGAGAAAAAAACAAAAATTTTTTTGTTTTAACCCTGCGACATAGAAGGAATAGGAAAAGACCCTATAGAAATAATTTAAATTTAAAACGGATCAGTCGACCCGGTCTACGAATCTATTCTAACTATCAACGAATCCCTAGAATTTTAGGTGGGATGGGAGTTGTAATTCTTTCTACTTCGCGAGGTATAATGACAGACCGAGAGGCTCGACTAGAAGGAATCGGGGGAGAAATTTTGTGTTATATATGGTAATATTTTGAATATAAAAATTGGATACAAAACTTCCCTTTTGTCAAATTTGGGAAAGGAAAAAGAAAGGGGAGTTATCTACTACCTCCATTAGTTTATACTTCAAGATCACTTACAGTACCTGGGATGAAAGAACAAAAATGAATTCCTAGGGGTTTCATTAATGAATCGCTTCCAAATAGTATGTTCCGGGTTTATTTCTATAATAAAGATCTGATTCTAAGTTCTGTTTCGGAAAAGATCCGGCGTAGGTTTATATGGGTACCGCCAAAAAGTCAAATTTGAGGTAAGTCCTTATGATTCAACCAGAGAGCGTATAATTTATCAACTTCGCAACGCAACAAAGATTCGAAGGATTCGTTTTTCAACTTTCACAAACATGTCTTTCACGGGAATACAATTCGAGATGCAAAATATCAAGAAACTTTTTTTTCTTCCAAGAAAAAAGTAGATTTCAAATGAAGGTAAGGAATGGGAAATATGAAAATAAGAGCTTCTGTTCGTAAAATTTGTGAAAAATGTCGACTAATCCGTAGAAGAGGACGAATTAGAGTAATTTGTTCCAACCCGAGACATAAACAACGACAGGGATAATCAGACTCGCCAACTGAACCAATGTAAAAAAAAGAATCGTGAAATGGATATATCCATATATCGCTAACTCATATTTACGAAATGTAAAATATGGCAAAAGCTATACCGAGAAGAAGTTCGCGTAGGAATGGACGTATTGGTTCACGTAAGAGTGCACGTAGAATACCAAAGGGAGTCATTCATGTTCAAGCTAGTTTCAATAATACCATTGTCACTGTTACAGATGTACGGGGTCGGGTAGTTTCTTGGTCCTCCGCCGGTACTTCTGGATTCAAGGGAACGAGAAGAGGGACACCTTTTGCTGCTGAAACCGCGGCATCAAATGCTATCCGTACAGTAGTTGATCGGGGTATGCTACGAGCAGAAGTCATGATAAAGGGTCCCGGTCTCGGAAGAGACGCAGCATTACGAGCTATTCTTCAAAGTGGTATACTATTAACTTTCGTACGGGATGTAACCCCTATGCCACACAATGGCTGTAGACCTCCGAAAAAAAGACGTGTGTAGAAATGAACATTGAAAAAATCTCAAGAGAAATAAAATCAAGAATTCGCTAATCTAATCAAAAAATATTACTATGATTCGAGAGAAAGTCACAGTATCTACTCGGACACTACAGTGGAAATGTGTTGAATCAAGAACAGACAGTAAACGCCTTTATTATGGCCGCTTTATTCTGTCTCCACTTATGAAAGGTCAAGCCGACACAATAGGCATTGCGATGCGAAGAGCTTTGCTTGGGGAAATAGAAGGAACATGTATCACACGTGTAAAATCTGAGAAAGCCCCGCATGAATATTCTACCATAGCGGGTATTCAAGAATCGGTACATGAGATTTTAATGAATTTGAAAGAAATTGTATTGAGAAGTAATGTATATGGAACTTGTGACGCGTCTATTTGTGTCAAGGGTCCTGGATGTGTAACTGCTGAAGATATCATCTTACCCCCTTCTGTGGAAATCGTTGATAACACACAACATATAGCTTGGTTGACGGAACCAATTGATTTTTGTATTGGATTACAAATCGAGAGAAATCGCGGATATATTCTAAAAACGCACCATAACTTTGAAGATGGAAGTTATCCTATAGATGCTGTATTCATGCCGGTTCGAAATGCGAATCATAGTATTCATTCTTATGGGAATGGGAATGAAAAACAAGAAATACTTTTTCTAGAAATATGGACAAACGGAAGTTTAACCCCGAAAGAAGCACTTCATGAAGCCTCCCGAAATTTGATTGATTTATTTATTCCCCTTTTACATATGGAGGAAGAAAACTTACATTTAGAGGATGGTGAACCCACGATTCCTTTATCCCCCTTTACCTTTCATGATAAAGTGGCTAAACTCAGAAAAAACAAAAAAAAACTAGCATTGAAATCAATTTTTATTGACCAATTAGAATTCCCTCCCAAGATCTATAATTGCCTCAAAAAGTCCAATATCTCTACATTATTGGACCTTTTGAATAAAAGTCAAGAAGATCTTATGAAAATAGAGCATTTTCACATAGAAGATGTAAAACGGATATTGGCCATTCTAGAAAAACATTTCGCAATTGATTTACCAAAAA